TTATCAATTTCGATTCAGTTCAATATGAACAACACTTCAACAGATTCGATTGACTAAAGAATATAACAAGTACAGACCAAAAGAATATATTGGTAATAAGTCGAATAGTAAAATTCTTTTAAACGTAAACAATCTTTCACTTTCCCATTCACATATAAAATTCAAAGGAAATGGAGATAAAATAAATAGAACAAAATGGAATTTAGATTGATATTACTAATTCTATTCTTACTGGCGAGCCACGACAATTGCACCTATCAAAGCAGCTAAAAGAATTATTGAAATGAGTTCAAATGGAAGAAAAAAATCTGTTGATAAATGAATTCCAATTTGTTGACTATTATTTATCAAATCTTGCTCTATAATCTGATTGGATCTTGTAGTCCAAATAATCCCGTACCATGATGTATCTGGAATAGTAGTTATTAGTGAAACAAAAATACTTGTACAAACCACCAAAGTAACTCCATCCCCAACGGTCCAAAGATGGAAATCTTGGTAATATTCTGAACCATTTATGAACATCACAGCAAATATGATTAAAACATTTATAGCTCCCACGTAAATAAGTAGCTGTGCTGCAGCTACAAAATGGGAGTTTGATAAAATATAGAATAAAGATATACAAACAAGAGCCAGTCCCAACGAAAAGGCAGAAAAGATTGGGTTGGTAAGTAATACTACTCCTAGACTTCCTAATACAAGACCCGATCCCAGAAAGATTAAAAGAAAATCATGTATCGGTTCAGGTAAATCCATTAGATGTAAAATAAAAGATAAATAAATTGAAATTTCATGACCTTATTGATACGACCAGGAAAAAATTTTATATACTAAATTCCTAATTGAATTAAATCCTAAGGAGTGTGAATTGATCTAGGTACAGTTATAGGACTAATCTAATTCTTTATACGAAAGAGTAGTTCGAAACTATAACAAAACTATAAACTATATGAAACTATACTATATTTATAATTTATAGAATATTAAATTAGATATAGAATCTTAAATTATAATATTAAGAATTAAATAATTATTTAGAATTCTAATTTAGAATTCTAATATAATTTTAGAATTTATATCTCATTTCTTTATATAATTCTAATTATATAATTCTAATTAGAATATAAAATATAATATAAAATATAAATATTTATATTTATAAATAATAAAAAATAAATAAAGAATCTTATTTGAATTGAATTGTTCGAATTGTATAATCGTCAATTACTGACATTGGTAAACGGCCCAAAGCAATTTGATTATAATTCAATTCGTGACGATCATAAGTCGAAAGTTCATATTCTTCAGTCATTGATAAACAATTTGTTGGACAATACTCAACGCAGTTACCACAAAATATACAGATCCCGAAATCAATACTGTAATTAAGCAATCGTTTCTTTCGAATATCAGTTTCCAGTTTCCAATCAACAACGGGTAGATCTATAGGACATACCCGAACACATACTTCACAAGCAATGCACTTATCAAATTCAAAATGGATTCGACCGCGGAAACGTTCCGATGTTATTAATTTTTCATAAGGATATTGAATAGTTACAGGTAAACGATTTGCGTGGGCTAAGGTAATCATGAAACTTTGACCAATGTACCTTGCAGCTCGTACTGTTTGTTGACCATAATTCATGAACTCAGTTACCATAAGGAACATATCGTGAATATCTATGAATATTTTTGTTTTGTTTCTTTCTCTTGTTTGAGATTTGAGACAAGTTATGAATATAGAATATCAATCTTTTACAGTGAAAACAGTCGAAACGAAGTTGTTAATAATAGATTACCGAGAGAAATAGGTAAAAGAAATTTCCATCCAAGATTTAATAATTGATCCATTCTTAGCCTAGGCAAGGTCCATCTTGTTGTGATAGAAAGGAACAAGAAAAAATAAGTTTTAGCTAATGTAATAAAGATACCAATTGTAGTTCCAAAAACTCCACATGTTTTATTTATTTCAAAAAGCTCAGAAACAAATATGTACGGAATAGGGATATTCCAACCGCCCAAGTAAAGAACTGTTACAAATAATGAAGAAACTAATAAGTTTAAATAGGAAGCAACGTAAAATAAACCAAATTTTATACCCGAATATTCGGTTTGATAACCTGCTACTAATTCTTCTTCTGCTTCTGGTAAATCAAAAGGTAATCTTTCACATTCCGCTAGGGAAGAAATTAGAAAAATGATAAAACCTATAGGTTGACGCCACAAATTCCATCCCCAAAAACCATATTTTGATTGCGCGTCAACTATATCAACTGTACTTAAACTGTTAGATAATCCTAGTCGGTGATAACATTACTGTTCCCATCGCTATTACAGAACCGTACATGAGATTTTCACCTCATACGGCTCCTCGAAGGCCATAAATAAATCTAAGGGACCGGGCCGGTTATTTATCTTGATATATCCCTAGGATAGATAATAGATAGGATTCAAATCCATTGGACGGTCCTGAATTAGACCAATTGAATTCTGTCTGTTATAATAATAAATACAAAAAGGTACTTCTGAATTGATCTCATCCCTTAATAATTTGAATCTGTTGAGTAATAATTGAATTCTTCAATTCAATAAAATACTCCTTTAGAATTCTCAATAACCCGTCGTTTTCGATTACGTAAAAGAATTAGACACTAGTTTATGAATTATGACATAAATTGTATCTCCATGAATATGGATATAAGAAAGAATCTAAAGGGATCCCTCCTTCTTTTTTTATTTTAATTGTATTATATCTTTCGTTTTTTTTTTTCGTTCCTATTCTTCTTTTTTTTATGTGCAAAACAAAAGGGGACTTAAAAAAAGATTAAAGGATTATTTCGTTTCTGATAGTTATTTATTTAATCGGTGGATAGGAACATACTCTGGATCGGAATTGTGGGGAGTACTGCCTGATTTTTTCTACCAACTTAAAGCCCCAATTTGTATTCTTTTTATATTATGCAGAAATGCTCTTTTGGAGAATTTCCATAATCTCCATTACTAATCCTTTGTGTATCTTGGTGTTTCTAACCATCCACGCATTTTTTATCAATCTCCCTTTATGGTAATACATGTATGGTAATTCATACAAACAGTAGTGAAAACTCAATAAGGTTGGTCTTTTGAGCCCGCTTCAAGACAGGATGACTAATCAACCAATTTTGGGGTAAACGCTTTCTTCCGCTTATAATTTTTTTTTCCACTTAATTCTTATACATAGAAAATGAGACTCAATATTTTTACTGCGGATTCAAATGAAATTCAAATCATAGTATATTAAATAGAATATTAAATGAAATTCTATCTAAATTGAAATCAAAATAAATATATATATTTATTTAATTTCAATTTAATTAGTATTAAATTAGAATATTAAACGTAAATATATAATGAATAAATAGAAGCTGTTTTATTTCACTCATATAACTATCTAATTTAGTTCATCAATCCGAATTCCGAATAAAAATAATGAAAATCGGGATATCTATTCAATTTTGTCTACCCCTTTCCTATAAAGAAGAAAAGAAATAAAGACGAAAAGAAAGGAGCATGGAAAAGTTTCTGTCTCAACGAATCACACGTAGAGATATTGATAACACACATAGAGTTAATGGTATTTCATAACTAATCGATTGAGCAGCAGCCCGTAGACCACCCAAAAAGGAATATTTATTATTTGACCCATATCCTGACATAAGAAGTCCAATGGGAGCAATACTCGAAATAGCAATCCATAAAAAAACACCGATATTGAGATCAGCTAAAACAAAGTTATAGCCAAAAGGAATTACTGAATAGCTTACTAGAATTGATATGACTGATATGGATGGTCCAATACTGAATAAACGAATATCTCCCCTAGATGGAATAAGATTCTCTTTGAAAAGTAGTTTTGTTCCATCTGCTAGAGCTTGAAGAACTCCCAAAGGACCGGCGTATTCAGGTCCAATACGCTGTTGTATCCCTGCGGATATTTCTCTTTCTAACCATACAATCACTAGTACACCTATTGTGATTCCCAATACAAGAGTAAAAATGGGGACAAGTATCCATATAATTCCATAGACCTCTTTTAAAGATTCCAATCTGGAAAAAGAATTGATATCTTGTACTTCTGTTGTATCAATTATCATTTCAACGATCAACTTCTCCCATAATGATATCTATGCTACCTAATATTGTCATAATATCAGCCAATTTCATTCTTTTAACTAACTGAGGAAGAATTTGCAAATTGATAAAACCCGGGGGACGAATTTTCCATCTCCAAGGAAAACCATTCTGATCCCCTATTAGAAAAATTCCTAATTCTCCCTTTGGGGCTTCAACTCTCACATAAAGTTCTTGTTTCGGTAATTCAAAAGTCGGAGACGGCTTTTTACTAATGAATCGATATTCAAAATCAGTCCATTCTGGATCCTTTTCTCTATCAAAGCAGCGGATTTCTAAATTCTCATATGGCCCTCCCGGAATTCCTTCCAGAGCCTGTTGAATAATCTTTATGGATTCAACCATTTCACCAATTCGTACTAAATAACGAGCTAATGAATCTCCTTCTTTTTGCCATTGAACTTCCCAATCAAATTCCTCATAACATTCATAATGATCAACTTTACGTAGATCCCATTGTATTCCGGAAGCCCGAAGCATTGGTCCTGATAAACCCCAATTTATTACTTCCTCTCCACCAACAATGCCTACTCCCTCAACCCGTTCTAAAAAAATAGGATTTCGCGTAATAAGTTTTTGATATTCAACAACCCTTGTTAAAAAATAATCGCAAAAATCCAAACATTTATCTATCCAGCCATGAGGTAGATCGGCCGCTACCCCTCCGATACGAAAATAATTATGCATCATTCTCATACCTGTGGCAGCTTCGAATAAATCATATATTAATTCTCTTTCTCTGAAAATATAGAAGAAAGGGGTTTGTGCACCAATATCTGCCATAAAAGGTCCCAGCCATAGTAAGTGAGAAGCTATACGACTCAACTCCAACATAATTACTCGAATATAGCTCGCTCTTTTAGGTACTTGAATATTTCCTAACTGTTCCGGCCCATTTACGGTTATTGCTTCTGTGAACATAGTAGCTAAATAATCCCAACGTGTTACATAAGGCAGATATTGTACAATTGTTCGGTTTTCCGCAATTTTTTCCATCCCTCTATGTAAATAACCCAATATTGGTTCACAATCAATAACATCCTCACCATCTAGAGTAACAATAAGTCGAAGAACACCATGCATTGATGGGTGGTGAGGACCCATATTGACTATCATGAGGTCTTTTCTTGTAGCTGGGGCATTCATAAGTTTTTCCTCGATTCATTCTTCCATGAATTGCTTAAAACAAAAATTAGTTCATCAAAATTCAAGATCTAATAAATCGAATAATTCAAAACGACTCTTCAAATTAATGAGTTTGTGGTTCCCGAATATCCAACTGATTAATTAATTTTTTATAACGTATTCCATTTTTCTTTGACAAATAAGACAGGAGTCGTTTCCGTTTTCCCAGAATTTTACGTAAACCCCTTTGAGATAAATAGTCTTTTCTGTGCAATTCCAAATGTGAAGTAAGTCTTCGTATCTTATTGGTGAAATTGAATACTTGAAATTCAATCGATCCCGGGTTTTCTTCTTTTTTTTCTTGTGAAATAACAGGTAGAAATGATTTTTTTACCATAAAAAATGAAAGCTTCTCTTTCCCCCCCTTTTTTTATAGAGTCTAGATATTTTTATTGATCAGTAATAATAATGACACTCATTTTCAATTTGGTATATACAATAATCTTAATTTTCTTAAGAATTCCTGATTTTCTTTTTCAAATTAATTTTGATTAATCAATCCAATTCAAATAGGTATACAAAAAATACTATATTTATGCATTCACAAAAGCAAAATTGTAGACTTCAAATAAGAAGATTTTTTTGATTCATTTATAGATCTAATGGATAGGATATATCATTGAATTAGTATCATGCCTCAGAATAGAGGGTAAGACAATGCGTATGTGCATCTAGTTGTCTTCACATACCAGATATGTTACGGGAAATAGAAAAAAAAAAGAAAAATGTAGATTAACGAATTTTCAATCGCGGATACATATGTATCCTTACCATACTGAAACGGCTGCCATTATTGGTATCAAACCAATAGCGATTCATACAAGCTAAATCTTCTAATCGATAATTTGGCCAAAGAAATAACTTTAAATTAATTAGTTTTTTTTTATCTCTATCAAGATCTTTACTTGTAGTCAAAACTTGACAGCAATTATTCACTTTATTCTCATTGTAAAATGCCGTATTTCTATGCACACTATTTCTATTCCTAGGATTGAAACAAATTAGAATTCTCAATTCTCTACGACGTCTAGCGGATAAAATATTTTCAGGAACAAACAAATCATAATGATCTTTTTCTTTATTTTCAGTCAGCTTTTGATCTCTTGTTCTTGTAATGGATTTATCAAGATTTTTCTTATCAACGTAGCTTTTTTCTCGGTATCTTTGATTAATTTGGTGCTTTCTCTTATGAATCAACGAAAGGCCTATGGTTTGATACATACTAAATTGTTCATGGTTTTTTCTAGACAGACGGATTGGTTCGATACTCAATATTCCTTTTTTCATCAATTCTGTATTTTTATTCAATTCTGTAAGAGTGAAATCCTTCTGATTCTTAATTTTCATAATATCTAGACTTAGTTCTCCTCTTTGAATAGAGGCTATAGCAATTTCTTTTAGATTTTTCAATCTAAGCAGAAGACAATATACTTTGATATTATTCATTATTCTTTCATTTAAGCAATCACGCCAGTTCAATTGAAAAAGCAAATACCTTCTTAGCAAGCAATTAAGTTCTGCTTCGATGTTGTTCGTGTATTTCTTTTTTTTTACACCCTTTTTTATGTCCGATCCTGCATAATCTTCTTCAACATCTTTTTCTTTCTTTGAAAGAGATGCTTCAAGATTTAGTCGACCTGCGTATTCCGTTTTTCCTTGATTTCGAGTCTCTAACTCTAATTCAAGATTTTTTTCTTTTTTCCATCGTCTCAAAATATCTATTTTTTTCTTTTCATTGATGTTTTTCTTTTCACTAACATTTTTATTTACATTAAAATTGAAAAAAAGTAATTTGATTGGTATGATCCATGGGTTACTCGTATATGCATTATAAAATATAAAAGATTTAGAGAAGAAAAAAAATTCCCGATTCGCTATGGAACGATTTAGTATTTCTACATTCATTCCCATCCAATCAAAAAAGGTTTTTTTTTGATTGGATGGGTTTATTTCTTGATGAAGCGTAAAATAATAATCGGTATCGATCCAACCCCCAAAATCCACTTTATTTCTAAGACAAAAATTCAGAATTCTCCAATCAAAATACTTTCTATCCAGATTTTTTTCCATATCTAGAATAGAATCTTCTACTATATAATTCTTGATAGGAATATCATCCGTCATATAAAAGAATCTTTTTTTGCGCATGTTGTAATTATAAGAAATCGCTTGGTTATTATTTGCTTGGAATGACGATCTATATCCATAAATATATGAGTCCTTCTTATCTGCATAATTAATAGATTTATATGATAAAAGATCATACCCATATTGTTTTTTCATTTTTTTTTTTTGATTTGTTAATGAGTATACTTCTTGTTTTTTGTAAAGAATTAATCCGTTTTTTTCATATGAATGACATTTGGTTAAATCTTTATTTTGAGCCACATGGCGTTCATTCATTCTATTTCGCCATTTTTGGGGGATTAATCTAGACCATCCATTCTGAGATAAATCGTATTGATAATGACCTTTTAACCAATTTGTCCATTGATTCATTACAGAATTGGGAGGGTTCTTATGTTTTAATTTGGAATGAGATATTCTTTGTACTCCAAAAAAATAATCTTTTATTTCATTCTTAAGAAAAAGAGGTGTTCCATGATATTCAAAAATGGATCTTAATTTATACTTATATAAGTTAATAACTCGGGTTTGTGATAATTTGTAAAATACATATGCTTGTGACAAAGAGGATACGTCACAAAAATTCTGTGAATTTCTATTATTAATATTACAAATTGATTTTTCTTTTTTTATAGTAGAAATAAAGTGAATTAGACTTTGATTTTTTTTATTACTTCTTTTTCTTTCTTCATTTGCTTCATTATTGTAAATGTATTTATTAATATTCTTTTTTGTTGATTCAAGAAAAAGTTGTACATTGATCCTAGGAATATTAATGATACATACAAAGATATCTATATATACCCTTTCCATGAAAAATTGAAAAAAATAATGTGATTTACGGGCTAATCGAACATTTCTTCTTTGTAATATCTGCCAAATATCTTTTTGGAATTCTAATCTTTTATCATCATAAGTTGTTTTCTTAGAACAAATATTTCTCTCTGAACCCTTTTTCTTGTCTTTTTTAAATTTTTCTATTTGTTTTATGATTTTCTTTGTTCTATCATTCAGATCTTTTATTTTTTTTTCTGTCAATGAACAATTTGTCCAATTAATAGATTGAATTGGAATGGCGGATTCGTAAATCATTGGATTACTCTTACTGATTGTTGAATCTTTTTGAATTTCATTCAATTCATATATTTTTCTCAATCCAAATATAAATAAAAGATTTGATAGTGGTAGTTTTTTTATTTTTTCTTTTAGAAATAGAATCTTTTTGATAATACTTTTGATGATCCATTGTGCTGTTTCTTTTGAGACATTTAGAAAAAATTTTGTTCTTTCATTTAAAACTTTTAGAACTAGAAAAGGATTCTTTTTCCAATTTTTTATTTTTTTTTTAAGTTCTTTAAAAATGGGATCAAAAAACGAAAGTCGGTTTTGGGAGGAAGAAGAAAAGGGCAATTCTACTTCCATTCCGAAAACTGTTAAAAAGAAGAAATCCGTTTTTTTAACTTTTTTTTTTTTCATTGGATCCTTTTCCTTTTGAGGGGATCGTAGCTTAGATCTGTATCTGTGCCAAGGTTTCAGACGAAAAGGAAAAAGGATCTTTATTTGAATACCCTCGGTTAGCCAGTTTTTCGGAAATTCTGTTTCGGATAATTGAACGCCATTATAGGTGCATTTAATATACATTTCTCTATTCCAATCCTTTAAATCCTCTGACCATTCGGGAGATTGAAATAATAGTATACGAACGATATTTTTAGTTATTATCAATGAAGGTAATAGAATATATTTTCTAATAATCGATTGGGTTACTAATAAAAAACCTCTTATTACTTGAGCATATATAATGCTATCCCAGGCTTCTGCTATTTCTATACGTTTTTCTTCCTCTTTTTTCTTAATTTCTTTTGTCTTTTCCTCTGTATAATCCGAAATTCTCAATTCTGTATTTTGATTTTTCCGCATCCAATTTAAATTTAGAAAAAAGATTTTCATTGGCTCGAAAATATCAAAAGAAAAGAAAGAGGGTTTGTCAATTTTGTCCAAAAAAAGAGGGGAATGCGCGCTTGCTTGAAAGAGTTTCCAATTAACAGTTTTACGTCTTTGAGCGCGTCTAGATCCTTTGATTATGTCTCGCCGAAAATCCGGTTGTTGTGAATAACGTATTAAAGCTAATTCATCTTTTTCATCAGAATTATCAGTATCCTTGGTATCCGTATAAGCATCGGCATTCTCTGAGTCATCAGTAAAAATCACTACACGTTTGGCTTTTCTTGAACGAATCTCATAATCCGCTGTTTCACCAGGTCTTTCCAGGTGTTCTACCTCGTCAATTAATTTGTATGACCATCGAGGAACTTTTTTACTGTTTTCTTTTATTCCAATCCATTTTTTTCTATTTATAATTGTTTTATCGTTCGCATCAGTTAGAATTGCGTCGAATAAGAATTTCATTTTTTTTTTAGCTTCGGAATCCATCTTTTCATGTTCTGGAAATAAATAAAGTCCTTTAAAATTGAAATTGGATACTGATTTTCCAGAAAATTGACTGATCAAG